ATATGCATTAGGATCCCGATTCATGGATCTCTCGGTTCGAGAAATAAGAGGATCGAGCCATTTCTTCTGATTTTTTTTCAAATTCGATAAATGTCGGTTGATCGTATATTTTATTATAGTTAGATGATTCAGAGTATCATTTCCGATTTGATCCCTTTGAATTCCATATTCGAAGTTGCGATCGGATCTATTCATTAAAAAGAATCGATTCGATACATTTCTTATGTACCCATAGGTGCTATATTGGATTTGAATCAGATTTCGGATCAATCTATATTGATTGACTGCCTCCATTATGTTGTTGCTAGCAAATACCACTCTTTTTGGTTTTGGATCTTCCAAATCATTCCCGCGGGAGATCCGGACCGATTTTTTTCTGATCCTTCGATAAAAAGATTCATTCTCTTCATCAAAAATAGGAGGTAGAACCCATAAAGATTTCTTTTTCGATTCATCCCTGGACTCATTCAAGAATTTTTTTTGATCCAATCCGTAGGAATCAATAGAAAGGGCAAATCCCTTATGATACACCAGATCCGGCTCGGTTATTGATAGAGTGAATAGATCTGCCATTTCTTGAAATCTCTCTTCTGATTCAAAATCGCGGTGTAACGCGTATCCCCCTTTGTTCCGGTCATGGAATAGATGAAATAAATCCAAAAATGGATTTTTGTTCAAGAATGAAATCTTATTGGAACTGTCCATATCCGGTTCATCCTTCGGAACCATATCACATCCCGGATCTGATGAAATAGGATGAATTGAGACGGTATTTTGTAAGTACGTAATTCTCTTGAATATATCAACCATTTCTCTATTTTCCGATCCCCTGGAAGGGACAAAAGAAACACCTTGTTCTTTCTTCAAGAATTTCTGATCTCTAGTGGACCTCTCAGTAGGATTCGAACCCAGATGAAGTTCTGACCATCTGTCAGAGAAAAAAGAACGAATTGATCTTGTAGGATTCCCAAGAAATTCTTCGATTTCTCCCGGAAGCAGATGATTATTCATCTGCTTCTCACGTTCCGTGAATAGCCGGGACATTGAGGAATATCCAGAAAGGCATTTCGGGAATCGATCTGATTCTATCTCTGTTCGTTCCGTTTGAAGAAAGGAAGGATCCCAAAGAATCGATCTTTCTTTTAGTTGCTGAATCTCTGTTTGATTGATCAATGTGTGATATTCCGAATCCTCATTACTAATGGAATCGAAAGGATCTCTGGATTGATCAGAAGATCCTTTCGATTGGCTAGAATCCGTTACTTGAACGAAAATAGATTTTTTAGAACCATATTGAATATTTGACGATACATTCCGTACCTTGCTAAAAAACCGATCCTTGTTTACCAACCACACATTGTCTAACCAAATCCAATTCTCTCTCGCTACGTTCCTCAAAAAATCCGATTCGTGCTGATTCTTCCCCCAACTAACGAAGAGATCTTGGCGGAATTGCCACATATGAAATTGAGCACAATTTTGCAAAGAAATACCCCACTTGTTTCTCGAGAAGAGATGGGAAACATGCTCAATATCGTTTGATTGAATAGTTGCCTCGGCTCCTTGTTGTTTGAAGAAACCCTCCACTTCAATTGGTCTTTTTTCACGAAAAGCAGACATGAGATAACAAATCAAGCGTTTCACTAAGATTTCGAATAGCTGCCCCGAATTCAAGTTGATTATGTTTCGCTTCTTCCTCGGAGAAAGACGATCAAAGAATTCCCAATCAAGGTCCTTGCGGATCGGATCATCCGTATAGGATACAAAAAGAAACTCCAGATATTTGATATCTTTCTCTTTGAATGAGATCTCAATTCCAGCTACGGTTTCATTAGATATCTTACAACTAGAATCCCTCTTTTTTCCGATCCGGTTCCTCCACCACCGCGAACCCCAGTTAGATTCCGGCATGATACACCTTTTAGTTATTGGGAGAACCCAAGTACTCTCTTTCGGATCCATGAAACAACTCTCAGAGATCTTTTTCCCTTTTGGAAGATACAGGAGCGAAACAATCAACCTATTGATATTGGAAGACCAAAAAGATTCTTCCAATGTATCATTTCTGGGTCCTATGGAATTCATAGGTATAGGAAGAAGCCCCATCAAATAGAGATTTTTTCTTTCGACCATATTTCGATTGTTCAGACGATATATAAGGACCGCTACTACAAGCAGTACTACACCTTTGATCGTGAAATATCGATTCCTTGTTGAACCCTGTGAACCGTGTGAAAGTAGGATCCTCCAAATTCGGAGGTCAAAGAGTTTCATAAAACGTTCTTGGTGGAAAAAAATGTGAGTGAAAGATCCCACTGAATCAAATTTGGTCCATGAATCTAAGAAATAGTGAGAATTCTTATTCTTGATCTCTCTCAATATCTCTTTCAATTCGAGGATCCAGAATTTGAATTGACGTCCCCATACTTCCGTCGATTCGATTATCCTTAAATTTTTTTTTTTCATTGATTTGATTCCTCCTATAAATTTGATCTCAATT